CACCCCATATCTTTTAATTGATGTTGATGAGCCTACCCTCTCCGCTCTGTTCGTATTCCATTCCAAGACATTGAAACTAATACAAAACCAGAATATTAAGAGGGCTCTTCCGACTTGCCCAGACAAAAAATCTGTAATTGCCAGCAAAGTTGTTTCTTTTTTAGAAAATTTTTTATTAATTTTTTCTTCAAATCCAAAAATTTGATCTTCTTTTATATATAGGTCGTCAATTCGGCATTGGATAAAAAGTGTGATAAACCCGTTTTCCAGTAAACGTTTCAAATTATTTTATCGATATGAGTGTTCTATATCAGATAAATTACCAACTATTAATTTTGAAACCATCTCCTACTAGCATAGTGGTAGAAAGAGTACCTTCTTGTGCCTCGACTTCAAAGGGTTTAGTTTACCTTTAACCATGTTAATGGGCCCACGTTATTGGCTAATAGAGAATCAAAGTTGATTTACCAATGAATCACGAAATGCTATGGTTCTTACATATGATTTCTTAATTTATTCAGAAGTAATTCGTCGAGATCGTGCACCTTTCTTTCTTATTTATTAATAAAATTAAATAAAAAAAAAATGCAGCTGGTTGGATCCAACCTATTCTTGAAATAAACAACTCGCACACACTCCCTTTCCAAAAAAGATCAATACACCAAGCACTACACTTAGATTTATTGGATTTGTTGCTAAAATATCGGTATTAAACCCGAAACTCCCGGCGGATGGCCAATGACCCAAGTAAACGAAAGAATCAGTTACATTTTTCATATGATCTCCTCTGATAAATATAGATAGGACTAAGAAAATCAAACAGAGTTCTTTTTGTATCACCTCATCCTTTGTGTTTTGTTTGATTGAGCTCTTTTTTTTTTTTTATTATTATTATTATGGATTATGGAAGTTCTCAATAAGACACTTATTAGGCCTAGGCCCCAGGCCTCATGTCAATTGCGTTTGCTCCATCCTAATCTAATAATAATAAAAAAAAAGTAAAACTAAAAAAAAAAAGGGGGGTTTCCTTTCCATTAAGGGCGGGAAGGAAGAAAGCGAGTGGATTCGCAAATTCCTCATCCTCAAATTAGTCCTTCCCCGGGGTATTGTTTCAACGAACAAGTGATTAGATCAACAAGTGATTAGATGATAGGGATGAAGTGTTGATCTAATTCTAAGAAGCAAGAGGCAAGTACACAACAAAAAAATAAGAAAATGAGTACGTATTTAAAATAAAATATTTATGGGATTAAACAAAAGGATTCGCAAATAAAAGCGCTAATGCCACGACTAGTCCATAAATTGTTAAAGCTTCCATAAAAGCCAGACTAAGTAATAAAGTACCTCGTATTTTACCCTCTGCTTCCGGTTGTCTCGCGATACCTTCTACGGCTTGGCCCGCAGCAGTACCTTGACCAACCCCAGGTCCAATAGAAGCAAGCCCTACGGCCAACCCAGCAGCAATAACAGAAGCGGCGGAAATCAGTGGATTCATAGTAAGCTCCTCACACCAAAATAAAGAAATGGTTAATGATACAATCAACCAATGAATTATTACTTATTATTTCAAAGACCCATTCGGGCGAAGTAACTAAGATAAGAACTGAAAAGTGAATTGAGGTAATAATATTCCTGAATTAGCCGAACGACTTCAATATCTCCTTTATAATTTCTACCGTGTAGTCTTTGTAAATCCAAAAGATTCTAGTTATTCAATTTCTTTGTTCTAAGCCACTCTTTTTATTCTTGGCACGTTCTTCTCTATATGCTTGACTTCATCTGTTTATTCATTCAATCCCCGGTCACAGATAAAACGGAAGAACTCCTATTGAATTTTAATTCATTTAATTCAGTAGGATGGTATGGTAAAAGAAAATATATATATAAAATAAATAATATAATAATATAATAATAAATAAATAATAGATTCTATTTTAATATTTATATATTTATTTTATTTGTATGTATAATCCATATATAGACAATTAATGAATATCTAATATCACATATACAAGTGTTTCTTCCATAACGTAAACCATTCTTTATGCTGTTGAATTGGATTCTAGCCGAAGAATTGAATCATGCTTCGAAACATACACAGGAATTGACTTATAGCCATTATATATATATATCCATACCTAGCTCAGCACGAGCCCCTAATCCACTTTTTTATGAATCTTATTTGCTTGTAAACTCTTCTCTTCCTTTTACATTATCGCGACTCCTGCATGAATATAAATAGACGGGATCGTTAGCCCGAATCATTCCGTATAAGGATTTGATTGCAATTAATGACAACTTTGATCAATCGTTGAATCAAATTGAATCAAATCAAATAAAAACAGAATGATTGTTTCTATAGAACATACTCTTTTTATTTTAGTTGTTTTAGGCGCATGTCAGAGACAGATAAGATAACAATTCTTAGTTAAATTTTGAAAATATAGTAATTGACTGAACAAATATGATTATATTATAGAATTATAGAATATTGATTAGAGAGACGTAACATAAATGGACCAAAAGTAAATCTTAGGAAAAAGATCTTTTAGATCTCTTTCCTTTTTTTTTTACAATTCCCCAATATCGTACATCTTTTTTGTTCCTACTCTAGACCATACATGCACTTTTTGGATATATTGTGTTCCCCCAGTAGATTATCTTGAGACACTCAAGAGTTGGAATTGGGATAAGCTTTTTTTTTTTTGAAAGCTAGTCAATGATGACCCTCCATGGATTCACCTATATAAGCCGCGGCTAAGGTTGCAAAAATAAGAGCTTGAATCCCACTTGTGAATAATCCAAGGAACATGACAGGTATAGGAACTACTGAAGGTACTAAAGAAACAAGAACAACAACTACTAATTCATCAGCCAATATATTCCCGAAAAGTCGAAAACTAAGTGATAAAGGTTTTGTGAAATCTTCTAGGATGTTAATTGGTAAAAGTATTGGAGTTGGTTGAATGTATTTACCGAAATAACCCAACCCTCTTTTGGTAAGACCCGCGTAGAAATATGCCACTGATGTGGGTAAAGCTAAAGCAACAGTAGTATTTATATCATTCGTAGGTGCTGCTAACTCTCCATGAGGTAACTGTATGATTTTCCAAGGTAAAAGAGCACCCGACCAGTTAGAAACAAAAATAAATAGAAACATAGTTCCAATAAAGGGAACCCAGGGGCCATAATCTTCTCCAATCTGAGTTTTGCTCAAATCTCGAATGAATTCAAGGATATATTCAAAAAAATTCTGACCGTCGGTTGGAACGGTTTGTGGATTCCGAACAGCTATAGCAGCTGAACCTAATAAGATAGCAATTACGACCCAAGAAGTGATAAGTACTTGGGCATGGACTTGGAAACCCCCTATTTGCCAATAGAAATGTTGGCCTACTTCCACACCAGATATATCATATATATCCCTTAGTGTGCTTATGGAACATGGTAGAAAATTCATATTACCCTCTGACAGAAATACAACTTAAAAAGTAATTATTTTGATTCAGATTCAACCATCTCTTTCTCGACTCGCCTACTTTGACTTTAATCGTATGTTTCAGGTGCCAAGGAATCACAGAATATCCCCATCAATTTGGATCTCTTTTTTGAGATTCAGGAATGGTAACCGATTCAATTAATCTATGGAGTTCCAAAAGTTATTGACTTATCTTAATCTTATTATTAATCAACGATTTCTTATATAGCTAGAACGACCCTCACAAATTGCGGATACTAATTTGTTAAGAATCAATCGGATTGAAGCTATAGCGTCATCGTTGGCTGGAATCGAAATATCTGCGAGATCCGGGTCGCAATTTGTATCGATTAAACAAATCGTCGGAATACCCAAAGTGATACATTCTCGAAGAGCCGTATATTCTTCTTGCTGATCAACGATGATGACAATATCGGGTAACTCCGTCATATATTTGATCCCACCTAGATATGTTTGCAAGTGAGATAATTGTCTCTTCAACATTGCAGCGTCTCTTTTCGGGAGACGTTTGAGTTTCCCCGCCTCTACTCTCAAGTCCCTGAACTTATGAAGTCTCGTTTCTGTAGTAGACCAATTTGTTAACATACCCCCGAGCCATTTTTTATTAACATAATGACACCGAACCTTTATTGCAGCTGCTGCTACTGAATCCGCAGCTTTACTTTTTGTACCAACTATTAAAAAGTTCTTTCCCCTACTTGCTGCATCAAAAACTAAATCACAAGCTGCTGACAAAAAACGAGCAGTTCTAGTAAGATTTGTAATATGAATACCTTTACGCTTTGCAGAGATGTAAGGTGCCATTCTAGGATTCCATTTCCTAGTACCATGACCAAAATGCACTCCCGCTTCCATCATCTCTTCTAAATTGATGTTCCAGTATCTTCTTGTCATTTCCCCCCACACTTTATCTTTTCTTTTTTGTTTTAAGAAACAAGGTACCTTGAAATAAATAATTGTTCCGACGGAACCTTCTGCCGGGGATTGGCCATTGATACACGGTCCAAGTCGTTAATTACTTTCTATTCGTTATTATCTTTATTAACAAATCAAATGACCGGACCATACATACCATACCATATATAGTTAAAAGTTAAAAGAAAAGAATGAATATGCTCTTATTCTTATTAGGAATCATTAAATCCTGTAAATGATTGTTCTGTTGTATCATGGAAAGTATTTTGTATGCAAAAACATAATAATTCTCTGTGGTGGAAAAAAATATCTCTTATTTTCCCCTCGAATAGATTCTTCTTTTTGATTTCCAAAGGAATGTTGTTGTGTTGCCTAGAACGATGCACTAATCCTTTAAATCCGGTACCAACAGGTATCATACCCCCCAGAACAACATTCTCTTTCAGGCCTTTCAACCAATCAATACGACCTCGTAGAGCAGCTTTTGCCAAAACTCGAGCGGTTTCTTGAAAACTCGCTTCGGATATGAAACTTTGAGTATTCAGAGATGCCTTCGTTATTCCCAATAAAATGGCTCGGTAACAGATTGCTTCTTCTAAAGCGCGCCCTGTCCGTTCCGCTCGCAACAATCCGATTAGTTCTCCGGGTGAAAAAACATTAGACATTCCATCTTCTGAAACTAACACTTTTGATGTTATTTGACGTACAATAATCTCTATGTGCCTATTATGGATCTGCACCCCCTGGGATCGATAAACCTTTTGGATCTTATTAACCAAAGAAATACGACTTTGCGCTATGGTTAGCTCAGCTCCAATTAAAAATCCCCAGGGATTTCCAATAATTTTTGTTATATGTTTGTTCCAACCTTCAACTCTCTTCTCTAAGTTCATCGATATTGAATGAATTGAGCGCACTTCTAACACTTGTTCCACTTTTGGAAGACCCTGCGTTATATCACCCGATCTCGATTTTTCATATATAAATGTAACTAATGTATCTCCTTCATAAAGAATTTCTCCATAATGGCCATGAACGGTTGCTCCCGGAGTGGCCAAATGAGGCTTAGCCAATCTTATTACTAGGGAGTCAACATGAACAATTATAACTTGACCGGATTTTATGCGCGGTCCATATTTTGATATACATACATTTTCACAAATAAACTGCCCAAGGCTAATTGTTGTGGATGTCTTCTCACAATAATTGAGATGGAGAAAGCGCCAATTTAAATCGAATGGATTAAAAATGATGTTACTAAAAGGATCGCAATTGTAAATTCCCCCATTTTCATCTATTAAAAAATATTGAATGGCTCGGAAAGTCTGTTTTAAATTTTCAAGTCGCAAATATTTATTTAACAAGATCTGATTATAAGTTATTAAGCAAAAAGATGAATAAAAATTCGCAATTTTAAATACAGTACCCAAGGGGCCTAACAAATTGCTAATAGCAATAGCAATCGTGGAATCTTCTTTAATTGATTTTTTTCTCACACTGAGAGATTTGGAAACATTGAATGGACCAATTCGAGAACAATTAGATGATGACAAAATTAGAAAAGATTGGCATTGCTTATTTTTATTCAGCAACAAATGAATAGTCCCTTGCTGTTGGGTAAGTGATTGAATCTTCGCCTTGGGGTAAAAAGGATTAATATTGGTGCGATCTGATCCATTATCGAGATTCAATCCCGAACCTCCCCTATCATCCCTTTTTCCGGTATACGAAATAGGGGACTTAACTAAGTCAATTCTTATGAAATTTCGAATCAGATCATTTGTCCTTACTTCAACAAAGGAAGCATGGACTTCTTCTATAGAACTATTTTGTCCTTGGTCCCAATTCAATACTAAACAAGTTCGAACTAATTGAATATTTGTGTGGGAGATTCCTCGAATGGGTTTGCCGTTTCCATAAAGGATATAATTGACAACTTGTAGTTGCACATTATCTCTTTCCTGCAACAGATCTTGGGGGAAAAGCGTTGCTAAATTTATGCCATCGGCTATTTCATATGTGACTACAGGCCGAACCAAAACAAAATACTTTTTCTTGATGGGTGTAATCCGTTGGACATAGATCCAATTTTTCAATTTTTTTGAGTCCTTAGAATTTTTTTCTCCCGTTCTTGGTGGTATCAAGATGCCGCTATGCCGAGAGATTTTATCTGTCTCTCCGGGAAAATGTATATCTCCAGAAAATATTTTCAATTCAATCTTTTTCTTTTTTCTCTCCACTCGGACCAATCCACCTACTCGGCTTCTTGTATTTAAAGCGATTCGTGTACCTACTCCAATGATACTATTGTTCCGTACCTTTATGGACGAAGATCTGGGTAAAATATGCACTTCTTCGGGAATGAAAAAAAAGCGATCTACTTTCGTTTGGTATTTCGGCCTAAATTCTTTTGCTCCTCGATATTCAATCAAATCTTCTTTTTTTAGGATGAAATCCACCTCTACGGTACCATATTTAGTAATTCCTGAATTGCTTCTTCTGTATTGGGGATCGTCAAAATAAGCAAGAATACAATTTTTACGTAAAATACCAGTTATGGGTATTTCAATTGAGATACCAGAACAGGACATTAGTTCTTTCTCTCGTTCTTGATCATATTGGAATGGGAGGATGAATCTATTTCTTCGCCTCTTCCCCAATAAATAAGAATTCTCTACGAGAATGGCAGAGTCTATGAAATTCCAATGGCCGTTGGATATGATTCGATCTGATCTTGAATTATCAAAACTCCTATCTACTTTTTTACCGAAAGGATCCGAACTAAACAATTTGTGTCTCGCTCGATCATTAGTCACTGAGAGGCCAGAAATATATCTCTGTTCGACAGAAAGAGAATGAACATTCATTTGATCTTGATCCCCATGGAGGGAAAAGGGCACTCTATTAGATCTGCACGGGTCCCCCGATAATAGCCATAAATGGCTTGTTTTTGGTAAGAGATGAACATTCCCGTATGTATATTCAGGTGCATGGTACACGTCGGTACTCCAGTGCATTTCTCCCTCTGAGTCAGAATAAATATGTTTTCGAACTCTTTCTTTAAAATTCAAAGTAGATGTTCCAGC